ATAAGATGGGCGTTATTGTCTATAATGATAGACAAATGAAAGACTTTTTCAATATTTTTATTCATCCAGTTGATATTTTGAAAATGGGTCGCTTCAACTTGAAAATTTCTTGATTGAAATTGAATAAGTAAACAATTGAATTGTATTCATGATACCAAGGGACGAAATTGAGTGATAACTTCCTCCCATTTCTTATTGAATGAATTAACCGACCTACTTGCTATCGAAAATTTTTTTTATTAGATAATTTTCGAAAAAAAAATTGACAAAGTTCACCACTTATTATGAGAATAAATCCTGCTACTTCAGGTCCTGGGGTTTCCACGCTTGAAAAAGAAAAAAATCTAGGACGTATTTCTCAAATCATTGGTCCAGTACTAGATGTAGCCTTTCCTCCGGACAAGATGCCTAATATCTACAATGCTTTGGTAGTTAAGGGTCGAGATACTGCTGGTCAACAAATTAATGTGACTTGTGAAGTACAGCAATTATTAGGAAATAATCGAGTTAGGGCTGTAGCTATGAGTGCTACAGATGGTCTAATGAGAGGAATGGAAGTAATTGACACAGGAACTCCTCTAAGTGTTCCGGTTGGAGGAGCGACCCTAGGACGAATTTTCAACGTGCTTGGAGAGCCCATTGATAATTTAGGTCCCGTGGATACTCGGACAACAGCCCCTATTCATAAACCCGCACCTGCTTTTATACAATTAGATACAAAATTATCTATTTTTGAAACAGGAATTAAAGTAGTAGATCTTTTAGCTCCTTATCGTCGTGGAGGAAAAATCGGACTATTCGGAGGGGCTGGGGTAGGTAAAACAGTACTCATTATGGAATTGATCAACAACATTGCCAAAGCTCATGGGGGCGTATCCGTATTTGGCGGAGTAGGTGAACGTACTCGCGAAGGAAATGATCTTTACATGGAAATGAAAGAATCCGGAGTAATTAATGAAAAAGATCTTGCGGAATCAAAAGTGGCTCTAGTTTACGGTCAAATGAATGAACCACCGGGAGCTCGTATGAGAGTTGGGTTGACTGCCCTAACTATGGCAGAATATTTCCGAGATGTTAATGAACAAGACGTACTTCTATTTATCGACAATATCTTCCGTTTTGTCCAAGCAGGATCCGAAGTATCCGCCTTATTGGGTAGAATGCCTTCTGCTGTGGGTTATCAACCTACCCTTAGTACTGAAATGGGTTCTTTGCAAGAAAGAATTACTTCTACCAAAGAGGGATCCATAACTTCGATTCAAGCAGTTTATGTACCCGCGGATGATTTGACGGACCCTGCTCCTGCCACAACATTTGCACATTTAGATGCTACTACCGTCCTATCAAGAGGATTAGCTGCTAAAGGTATCTACCCAGCCGTAGATCCTTTAGATTCTACATCAACTATGCTCCAACCTCGGATCGTTGGTGAGGAACATTATGAAACTGCGCAAAGAGTTAAGCAAACCTTACAACGGTACAAAGAACTTCAGGACATTATAGCCATCCTTGGGTTGGACGAATTGTCCGAAGAGGATCGATTAACTGTAGCAAGAGCGCGAAAAATTGAGCGTTTCTTATCACAGCCCTTTTTCGTAGCGGAAGTATTTACGGGTTCCCCGGGGAAATATGTTGGTCTAGCAGAAACGATTAGAGGGTTTAAATTGATCCTTTCCGGAGAATTAGACGGTCTTCCCGAGCAGGCCTTTTATTTGGTAGGTAACATCGATGAAGCTACTGCGAAGGCTACGAACTTAGAAATGGAGAGCAAGTTGAAGAAATGACCTTAAATCTTTGTGTACTCACCCCTAATCGAATTGTTTGGGATTCAAAAGTGAAAGAAATCATTTTATCTACTAATAGTGGACAAATTGGGGTATTACCAAATCATGCGCCTATTGCCACAGCGGTAGATATAGGTATTTTGAGAATACGCCTTAACGATCAATGGTTAACGATGGCTCTGATGGGTGGTTTTGCTAGAATAGGAAATAATGAAATCACTATTTTAGTAAATGATGCGGAGAAGGGTAGTGACATTGATCCACAAGAAGCCCAGCAAACTCTTAAAACAGCGGAAGCTAACCTGAAGAAAGCTGAAGGCAAGCGCCAAAGAATTGAGGCAAATCTAGCTCTCAGACGAGCTAGGACACGCGTAGAGGCTTTCGATTCGATTTCGTAATTAGTCAAGTCAGTGTATCCAAATAGAATTTCTGTATAAAAAAAACTTATGTTTATACACCCCATTTTGTTTGATTCTGCTGATTAAATAGAATCAAATACAATCAAGTGAATTTTTTTTTAATAGAAAATGAAAATTTTCAAAATTTGAAACTGAAATAGAATGAAAAAGATACAAAATCACTAAAAGAAGGTGGGTAGAAAAACTTATTAGACACCGAGGTCAGTGGTATCTAATAAGTTCTACCTACTATTGGATTTGAACCAATGACTCTCGCCGTATGAAAGCAATACTCTAACCACTGAGTTAAGTAGGTCA